TCATCACTTCGTATTATCTGGATCTAAAGAACCAGTCAAGATATGATAAATCAGTCATATCTTTGTAGCAACTGAAATTTTTTTTTGCATAAACTTTAATTAGAAGTTGTAAAACAAAATGAAAGAAGTAAAGGTGTGGATAAATGGAAGGATGAGAGAAAGAGAGAAAAAGAATATCAATGATATAGAATTCCAATATGTAAGGTCTACGAGTCATCTCATAAAAGACAGTGTAATAAAGCATCAATACTAATTGATTCATCCATAATTAAATATTAAATTAAATGAATCAAGAAAAAAATAAAGAGCTTGGAGCCAATAAAGACTAAGAAGATTGACTCAGGAATAAATTGGATTATGAGCTCCATTGTAGAATTCGGACCTAACCATTAAGTACGAAGCGATGGGAACGATGGAACCTGTGAATGCAAAAGATTTTATTGAAAAAATGAATCTTAATGATTCACTAGTCGGGATGGCGAAATGAACCGGAGATTAATTAATCTATTGGGAGAAGTCACGAACGAGCCCTACAAATGAAATAGAGATTGAAAGAGTAAATATTCGCCCGCGAAAACTTTTTTTTTAGTTGCTAAACTTGGATAAAGGACAAAACAAAATAAAGATTTTTTAGAACGTTCTAAAAAAAAACTATTTTTTACAAAAATGTTAATCATTTCAATTAAATGTTTTTAATCCTTTTATTCGTGAGGAGCTGGATGAGAAGAAACTCTCACGTCCGGTTCTGTAGTAGAGATGGAATTGTGAAACAACCATCAACTATAACCCCAAAAGAACTAGATTCCGTAAACAACATAGAGGAAGAATGAAGGGAATATCTTATCGAGGTAATCATATTTGTTTCGGTAAATATGCTCTTCAGGCACTTGAACCCGCTTGGATCACATCTAGACAAATCGAAGCAGGTCGACGAGCAATGACACGAAATGCACGCCGTGGTGGAAAAATCTGGGTCCGTATATTTCCAGACAAACCGGTTACAGTAAGACCCGCTGAAACACGTATGGGTTCGGGAAAGGGATCCCCTGAATATTGGGTAGCTGTTGTTAAACCAGGTCGAATACTATACGAAATGGGTGGAGTAACCGAAAATATAGCTAGAAGGGCTATTTCAATAGCAGCATCCAAAATGCCTATACGAACTCAATTCATTATTTCGGGATAAAAATGTAGAACCAACAGAAATGAATCTTGGGGATGAAAGTTTATTTTTTTGGACAAAAAATATTCCTTTTTTTTTCTTCATCCTTTGCATTGGAAGAATAGACTAAAAAATTGATATGATTCAACCTCAGACCCATTTAAATGTAGCAGATAACAGCGGGGCTCGAGAATTGATGTGTATTCGAATCATAGGAGCTAGCAATCGTCGATATGCTCATATTGGTGACGTTATTGTTGCTGTGATCAAAGAAGCAGTACCAAATATGCCCCTAGAAAAATCAGAAGTAGTCAGAGCTGTAATTGTTCGTACCCGTAAAGAACTTAAACGTGACAGCGGTATGATAATACGATATGATGACAATGCTGCAGTTGTGATTGATCAAGAAGGAAATCCAAAAGGAACTCGAATTTTTGGTGCGATCCCCCGGGAATTGAGACAATTCCATTTTACTAAAATAGTTTCATTAGCTCCCGAGGTATTCTAAAATGAGATCACTGATATGTTTATAGTGGAGTATTTGAAAGAAATAGATTAAGAACTAGATTAATTAGTAGATTGTGTCTCACGCATATACCTTTAATAATTCATATTCATAAAACAAATAAGTAAAAAAAAAAAAAGAAAAACATGTTGATTATATCAAATTTTGGGGCACCCATAATTTTGTTCACCATGGGTAGGGACACTATTGCTGAGATAATAACCTCTATACGAAATGCTGATATGGATAGAAAAAGAGTGGTTCGCATCGCATCTACTAATATTACCGAAAATATTGTTAAAATACTTTTCCGAGAAGGTTTTATTGAAAACGTTAGAAAACATCGAGAAAAAAACAAATCTTTTTTGGTTTTAAACCTGCGGCATAGAAGGAATAGGAAAAGACCCTATAGAAATTTTTTAAATTTAAAACGGATCAGTCGACCCGGTCTACGAATCTATTCTAACTCTCAACGAATTCCTAGAATTTTAGGTGGGATGGGGATTGTAATTCTTTCTACTTCTCGAGGTATAATGACAGACCGAGAGGCTCGACTCGAAGGAATCGGCGGAGAAATTTTGTGTTATATATGGTAATCCTTTTAATATCCAAATTGGATCCGAAACTTCTTCCTATTTCTAAAAAAAAGAAAAGGGACGAGTTGTCTAATATCGTTCCTCCTCCATTAGTTGATACTTCAAGGAGGCTTTACCTGGAATGAAAGAACAAAAATGGATTCATGAAGGTTTAATTACTGAATCGCTTCCCAATGGGATGTTCCGGGTTCGGTTAGATAATGAAGATCTGATTCTGGGTTATGTTTCAGGAAAGAT